TTTTCAAAATTGTTTTACAGTGTCATTGTAAAACATCCCTTTCTTGTTTTCCACATTGTGATTTTATCCTCGATCTATATACAATTTTCTTGCCATTTCTTCTTTTTTTTTTATAAAACAATTCAATTATATACATCTGAAACCTAACATAGAAAAAAAAAAATGAATATTGATCAATAATGCTCAGGAAGAGGGGGTCATCTTTTTCTTTTTTGGGGACAAGAAAATCTTATCTACAGGTTCATTGTACATATCCTTTAGGAATTATGCGTAAAAATAAAGAAAAATGATCTTGAACTACGGCATCTGACCATATAATATAATATATTATATAATATATGTATATGTATTACAATAAAATAAACAATACAGGAGGAGGATTTTCAATGCGAGATATAAAAACATATCTCTCCACGGCACCTGTGCTAACTACTCTCTGGTTTGGGTCTTTAGCGGGTCTATTGATAGAGATTAATCGTTTATTCCCAGATGCCTTGTCATTCCCCTTTTTTTCATTCTAGTCTAGTTATTGATATGCGAAAAATAAAGAAAATTAGAGATATAATTTTATGTGACGTGACTCAAATTTATTTCGCCCCTCTTTTTTAGTTCTTTAAGATAGGAAAGAAAAAAATGTATTGAACTCGGCAAAAATCCGGCGGATCCGAGATCGAATTTGGGAGAACAGAAATGGAAATCTAGATCCAGTCTAGGGCAGGCTCCACGAAATCATAGCATAGAAAGAAGATACTTAAATAAAATAAAAAATACTGGTATTAGGATAGGAATAATTGAGAATTAAAAAAAAAATTGTATTACTTAATTATTATATTACTATAATATACTCTATTAATATTAATTACAAATTACAACGAAATTTTTAGAAATTGAATTTATAGTTAGTAACTTCTATTCATTTTTTTTCTATTCGGATCGAAAATATAAAGGTTAAGTTAAGTCGATCCAAAATCTAAAGGAGGTTCATGGCAAAGGGTAAAGATGTCAGAGTCAGAGTTATTTTGGAATGTACTAGTTGTGTCCGAAATGGTATCACTAAAGAATTGCCGGGCATTTCTAGATATATTACTCAAAAGAATCGACACAATACACCCAGTCGATTAGAGTTAAGAAAATTTTGTCGCTATTGTCATAAGCATACGATTCATGGGGAAATAAAGAAATAGATCGAACAAAACGCGTGTTCGATCTTTTCATTCCAATTCCAAGGAGCAGAAAGAGGAATAATTTAACATATATCATATATAATATAATATATAAATAAAACAATATATAAATAAAACAATATATAAATAAAACAATATATAAATAAAACAAACCCTATTTCGGCCGGATCTGAAATGAATAAAAAAATAGAATTTTAGAAATAAGGAATAAACCATGGATAAATCCAAGCAACCTTTTCGTAAGTCTAAGCTCTCTTTTAGTAGGCGTTTGCCCCCAATTGGATCGGGGGATCGAATTGATTATAGAAACATGAGTTTAATTAGTCGATTTATTAGTGAACAAGGAAAAATATTATCTAGACGGGTGAATAGATTGACCTTGAAACAACAACGATTAATTACTATTGCTATAAAACAAGCTCGTATTTTATCTTTGTTACCTTTTCTTAATAATGAGAAACAATTTGAGAGAGCCGAGTCGATCCCTAGAACTACGGGTCCTAGAACCAGAAATAAATAGTCATATTCCTCAATTGAATCAAAACTCCAATCTGAACTCGAGTTCCGATTGATGTTTTGTTCGAAAAAGCCTAGAATTCATATTTGATTGTTATGTTATAAGAAACAATAAAAATGGGGAAAGAAAAAAGATTTTTTTTTGAAATATGTTTGTTCATTCCTACTACTTATCTTCATTTTTTTCTATCTTTCCCGGAGTTCATTCTCCGGGGAATTCTGTTTCAATCATTCCTGTATATTACTTTACTTTCAAATCGACTTTATTTGATGATCTTATTGGAAATCGTGTAAAGGCAATTCTTATTTGATATAGCTATTTGCGCAAGTATCTTACGATTAAGAAGCAATTGCTTCTTGTACAGATGGTGTATTAATCGACTATAACTATGGAATACCTTATTCTCACGAGTTACTGCATTTATCCGAGTAATCCACAAACGACGAAAATTTATCTTTTGCCTGCCTCTATCTCGATGAGAAGAAGCCAAAGCTCTTATTTTCTGTTGAGTAATCGTTCGAGTAAGTCTTGAATGAGCCCCTTTAAAAGTTGATACAAATAAACTAATTTTTGTTCGACGCCTACGAGCTGTATATCCTCGTCTAACTCTGGTCATTGAATCAAATTAAACTTTAATGAATAACTAATTGATAATTGATTTCTCTTCTTTCAGTCATTCTTTTCCCCTCCCCCGGTCGATTAATAACAAAACGGATTATTCCTATATATAAAATATAAATTCCAATGTCTTTTGCTACTATGACCTTCCCAACCACAATTTTTTATTCGTTTCCGGCATTTAGTTCACCTGTAAATAAGAAATTCTACCGATACTATACTAAATACATAAAAAAAAAATAGTGGGTTCCATCGTTTCTATGGTTACTTCTTAAACGGTGAGGTCCTCTCTATGCACCGGAGCCTCTTCTCTCATTTAATCAAATGGTATTGTTAACTTGTATAGTTCACACTCTTTGGCTCTACCCATCAATGATACAGTAATAGGCCTTTCACAATAAGAGCTATCCATACGGTGACGGCATTTAATTATGAAAGTTGGCTAGGTAGCTAACCCTGTTAGTCCGTTCTTTCAAGAATAGAAGCATAACCTTTTTGGTTTTTATAATACTATTTCCCCCGCTTAATGGATAACCATTTGCTACCAATGGGGGATTTATTCTCATCTCAAATCGAGGTGATTGGATTTACACCAATGGAAACCATAAATTCCATACACAATACACAACAGGGTATATGATAGATCCTCATTTTTCGTTTTTAGTTTTAGATAGTAAATGGCCTTATTCTACTCTATCTATCCTATTCATTGGTACTAATCCTTGATATTGATACTGAAAAAGTTGTCTCATCTGTTCGAGTTCATGATCTAAACGAGTCGCACATACACCCTAGTACATGTTCCTCGACGCTGAGGACATCCTCTAAGAGCGGGAGATTTTGTGACATTTCTTATTGGCTGTCTTGTGTTTCTAATAAGTTGTTTAATAGTTGGCATGTTGTATATATATATATATATAGAATGGGTTGGTTTAGATCGATCTTAACCTGATTTATGATTGATGATTATGAATTATTTCGACTCAATATCAAATCGCGGAAAATAAAAATTATGTTTTGAAATGGCATTAGGGATTTCACGTAAATCCCCAGTATTTTCATTTTAAATCCCTACAAGATCAACAATTCCATGAGCTTGGGCTTCTGTTGCTGACATAAAAACATCCCTTTCCATGTCTTCGGATACAACCCACAAAGGGTTGCCCGTTCTTTGTACATAAACCTTTGTGAGGGTTTCGCGAAGTCTCATTAGTTCTTCCACTTCCAGGATAAATTCCCCTGTTTGTGACCGATAAAAAGAACTAGCAGGTTGGTGAATCATAACCCTGATGAATTGATATAACATCATTAATGGTTCTTCTATCTCGCAAGATTGGGCGGGCTAAAGGGATAAAAAAATAACAAGAAAAAAATTGAACAACCGTACGGGCATCTTTTGTGCATTGCATACGGCTCTGCAATGGAATTTACTCCTCCTATCTATTCCCTCCCCCTTCCATCGAAGAAAGAAATGGAATACATACAATTTAGATCGTGGAATAATCCATTTACCGTCCTTCTTTTCGTAAGAGTAAAAAAATACTATGATGGTTCTGTTGCTTTCTATATATTTATTTCGTCGGTGATTTAGCAATCCCAAAGTGTCTTTCTGATACGATTAAATAAGGAAATACTTTTTTTTTTTCATTTTCGTACTCTTTCTTTCATAAATATAATAAAAAAGGCTTCCAGTGTGGAATAAAAATGGTTTGTGACGCTGAAATGTTCTCCCGACACATAAGAGAAAATCGGAAATAACCTTTGTTTCATACTACTATCTCGATACAAAATCTCATGTTCTGAAAAAACAATAATGGTTTGTTCATATCGAACTCAAAGTGCCATGCTATTATTACTTATTATTCATATTCGATATGGCGAAGGCATAGTCTTTTTTTTTTCAAATAAAAACCATTGGCGCCAAGCGTGAGGGAATGCTAGACGTTTGGTAATTTCTCCCCCAACCAGAATGAAAGATCCCATTGAAGCAGCTAATCCAATGCATATTGTATGTACCTCGGGTATCACAAATTGCATAGTATCATAAATGGCTATTCCAGGCATTACCAATCCACCAGGAGAGTTTATAAACAAAAAAAGGTCCCTAGTATTATCTTCTAGACTGAGATATACCATGAGACCAACAATTTGATTCGATATCTCGTTCTCAACTTCTTGGCCTAAAAAAAGTAATCTTTCTCGATGAAGTCGGTTGATTAGGACAAAATTCTATCCCTTAGGAACCGTACGTGCACCTTTGGATGCATACGGTTCAAAAAAAATTTTTGAAAACAAAAAGAATCAATGTGTCGATTCAAGTCTTATTTCTTTTTTTGTAACAGATTTTTGTTTTTCTAATGAAGGTGAAGGGCTTTTTCCATTTTTCAAAAAACATGGGGCCTCCCTTAAAAAAAAAAAAATGACTGAACTTAGTGAACTAACCTCCATTGATGTATTGTTTCATCGAAATTCAAATCACGATGTAATTTTCTTGTTCCTGAATGGGCCCTTTCAATTCTTTTAGGTTCATGTTCTACTCCGGGTAAAGATCTGTCGGAATTCTATTTACACATATAGGGCAAATGATCTCAGTACCACTTCTTTTTTCTACGACTTCTTTTTTTTTTATTCGTTTCATGCTTTCTCTCAGCTATTCAATGTATTCATCATACCATTATTCCATTGATTGGCAGTTTGAGATCATTCCTATAGTAAACATAAGAATGTTTATGATACAAGTAGTAATCGTACATATATTACCAATTTGGTATTTTCTGAACGGAGCCTGGATACTTTATTTTATCGGTCCAAGTCAACCATAAATTCTTCTAATTGATAATATGGATCCCAAATATAAATTGATCTAATTGCACTTCGCGCTCCGAATGATTGATGGTTCAATCAATATTTCTTAGGCAAAAGAGAGGATATCTCGATCGGGAGAGAGAACGGGTAAATCCCATATGACCCAATATGTCTGACAAGTCGCACTATAAGTCAACCCAAGCTGCATCTTCCTCTCCAGGACTCCGAAAAGGCACTTTTGGAACACCAAGGGGCATTAAATGAATGAAAAAAAATGAGGTACTATACTTCACTTTAATATGGAAACGTAACAATGGGTTTGTTGTCTTCATAATTTTTTTTTTTCTTTTTATTGTATTTTATACATATTAAACATAGATTGTAAGGCTCATAGAAAAAGATAGAATGAATAAAGAACCCATTTTAACGAATGGGGCGATCGTGTGAATGATAAACAAGTATCTATACATTCGTTCCCCAAAAAGGGCTCAATCCCCATTGCGTATTGGTACTTATCCGGTATAGAATAAATCTGCTTCTCTTTGTTCTTACGAACATAAATGTTCCCTTATTTTCAATAGGAACAGAATAAATATTAACCCTTTCTCATACAGAATCTACTGAAAAGATTAGGTACAGAGTATAGTCTTTTCCAATGCGATAAAGTTACATAGTTTCTATTTATTTTTGAAAAAGGGGTATTTCCATGGGTTTGCCTTGGTATCGTGTTCATACTGTCGTATTGAATGATCCCGGTCGATTGATTTCTGTCCATATAATGCATACAGCTCTAGTTTCTGGTTGGGCCGGTTCGATGGCTCTATACGAATTAGCGGTTTTTGATCCCTCTGACCCCGTTCTTGATCCAATGTGGAGACAAGGTATGTTCGTTATACCTTTCATGACTCGCTTAGGAATAACCAATTCATGGGGCGGTTGGAGTATTTCAGGAGGAACTATAACGAATCCGGGTATTTGGAGTTATGAAGGTGTGGCGGGGGCACATATTTTCTTTTCCGGATTGTGCTTCTTGGCAGCTATCTGGCATTGGGTCTATTGGGACCTAGCAATATTCTCTGATGAACGTACGGGAAAACCTTCTTTAGATTTGCCCAAGATCTTTGGAATTCATTTATTTCTCTCAGGGTTGGCTTGCTTTGGCTTTGGCGCATTTCATGTAACAGGCTTGTATGGTCCTGGAATATGGGTGTCCGATCCTTATGGGCTAACTGGAAAAGTGCAATCTGTAAATCCAGCGTGGGGTGCGGAAGGTTTTGATCCTTTTGTTCCGGGAGGAATAGCCTCTCATCATATTGCAGCGGGTACATTGGGCATATTAGCGGGCCTATTCCATCTTAGTGTCCGTCCGCCTCAACGGCTATACAAAGGATTACGTATGGGCAATATTGAAACTGTACTTTCCAGTAGTATCGCTGCTGTTTTTTTTGCAGCTTTCGTAGTTGCTGGAACTATGTGGTATGGTTCAGCAACTACCCCAATCGAATTATTTGGTCCCACTCGTTATCAGTGGGATCAGGGATACTTCCAGCAAGAAATATATCGAAGAGTTGGCGCCGGACTATCCGAGAATCTGAGTTTATCAGAAGCTTGGTCTAAAATTCCTGAAAAATTAGCTTTTTATGATTACATTGGTAATAATCCAGCAAAAGGGGGATTATTCAGAGCAGGCTCAATGGACAGCGGGGATGGCATAGCTGTTGGGTGGTTAGGACATCCCATCTTTAGAGATAAAGAAGGTCGCGAGCTTTTTGTACGTCGTATGCCTACTTTTTTTGAAACATTCCCGGTAGTTTTGGTAGATGGAGACGGGATTGTGAGAGCCGATGTTCCTTTTAGAAGGGCAGAATCGAAGTATAGTGTCGAACAAGTAGGTGTAACTGTGGAGTTCTATGGTGGGGAACTCAATGGAGTCAGTTATAGTGATCCCGCTACTGTGAAAAAATATGCTAGACGTGCCCAATTAGGTGAAATTTTTGAATTAGACCGGGCTACTTTGAAATCTGATGGTGTTTTTCGTAGTAGTCCGAGGGGTTGGTTCACTTTTGGGCATGCTACGTTTGCTTTACTCTTCTTTTTCGGACACATTTGGCATGGCGCTAGAACCTTGTTCAGAGATGTTTTTGCTGGTATTGATCCAGATTTGGATGCTCAAGTGGAATTTGGAGCATTCCAAAAACTGGGAGATCCAACTACAAGAAGACAAGTAGTCTGATACAATACTACTCTGGTATCTTTCGTCTCTATTTTATTTTGTTGATTTGACATAGATATCAGAGAAATCTTGACTTGAATCACCATCTTTTCTTTGATTTTTTTTCTTTCTAATGATCCCAAATAAATAGGTGTGGAAGCTATAATTGTAAACCGCGATCGAATCTATGGAAGCATTGGTTTATACATTCCTCTTAGTCTCGACTTTAGGAATCATTTTTTTCGCTATCTTTTTTCGAGAACCGCCTAAGGTTCCAACTAAAAAAATGAAATGATTTTTCATTATATCAATTGAAGTAATGAGCCTCCCAATATGGGTATGGGAGGCTCATTACTTCAACTAGTCCCCGTGTTCTTCGAATGGATCTCTTAATTGTTGAGAGGGTTGCCCAAAAGCGGTATATAAAGCGTACCCAGTAAAGCTTACAAGTAAACCAGATATGAAGATGGCGACTAGGGTTGCGGTTTCCATTTCTAGATAACTTCAAGATCACAATGGATCTACGATAAGATCGTTTATTTATTTATTTACAACTACAACGAAATGGTATACAAAGTCAACAGATCTTAAGCAATGATTAAATAGGATTTTTGGTATGGCTACACAAACTGTTGAGGGTAGTTCTAGATCTCGTCCAAGATCTACTAATGTAGGGGGTTTATTGAAACCATTGAATTCGGAATATGGTAAAGTAGCTCCGGGCTGGGGAACTACCCCACTTATGGGGGTCGCAATGGCTCTATTTGCGATATTCCTATCTATTATTTTAGAAATTTATAATTCTTCCGTTTTACTGGATGGAATTTTAATGAGTTAGCTTCATAGGAACTAGAAAGTTCTAGTTTTTCAATCAAACAAAAAATTACTTAAGACTCGGGTTTCTAGCCCATTCTGGTAGTTCGATCGTGGAAATTTTTTGTTTCGGTATTTCCGGAATATGAGTGTGTGACTTGTTATAATTGATCCTATTGATAATACAGAGAATGGTCTGTCATCTCTATCAAGATGATTCTACCTCGTCGGATATTTATTCTAATATCTGGAGCACAGAATATAAATATATGGAATAGATCAAGAAAAGAAATATTTGAACTATGATTCATACCTACTATTCAGTCAGACCTCGCGACCGGACTCAAAAAAACTTTGTTAAATAGGTATTTTCTAAATCAAACGATTTTTATTCCTTCAGACTGATTTTGATCGAAGGACAACTATTTCTCTAGATTTTATGGAGTCATTACATCCATTTATTGAATAAGTGATGATCAAAGGGTTCTGACTCAGAGAACCTTTGCGTTAGCTTGGGCTTTATTAAATCACCGTGGTTCTAGTATGAATCTGAGGTTTCAATTGATTCATAGGGTCTTAACAAGAGAATTCCTATCAAACAATAGTAAAACAAGAGTCAACCCACATTACGCACAAAAAAAAACAAATAAGAAATAAAAAAGAAATAGGGAATAGAAGATTCAAGAGGCCTGTAACAATTAACATAAAGAAAAGAAGGACAGAGGAGCCAACTTGATATTTTTGGCATTATCATCACAAAGAATAGATTCCGGATTTTTGTTATTTCGTATCTTCGGAGCAAATCCGAATATCGAATTAAGTAGCTAAGAAGTTTTGAACTTTCTATCTATTACATATCCGTTAAAACCCGTATTTGTGTGTTTCCGCTTGAGCCGTACGAGATGAAATTCTCATATACGGTTCTCAGAGGGGGAGTCTCTTTCCTTGGGTTACCTATCTCAATAAAGTATATGATTGGTTCGAGGAACGTCTCGAGATTCAGGCGATTGCAGATGATATAACTAGTAAATATGTTCCTCCTCATGTCAACATATTTTATTGTCTCGGGGGTATCACACTTACTTGTTTTTTAGTACAAGTAGCTACAGGTTTTGCTATGACTTTTTACTATCGTCCGACCGTTACAGAGGCTTTTTCCTCTGTTCAATACATAATGACCGAAGCCAACTTTGGTTGGTTAATCCGATCAGTTCATCGATGGTCAGCAAGTATGATGGTTCTAATGATGATCCTGCACGTATTTCGTGTGTATCTCACAGGTGGATTTAAAAAACCCCGCGAATTAACTTGGGTTACAGGTGTGATTCTGGGCGTATTGACTGCATCTTTTGGTGTAACTGGGTATTCCTTACCTTGGGACCAAATTGGTTATTGGGCAGTAAAAATCGTGACAGGAGTACCTGAAGCAATTCCTGTAATAGGATCGCCTTTGGTAGAGTTATTACGCGGAAGTACTAGTGTTGGCCAATCCACTCTGACCCGTTTTTATAGTTTACACACTTTTGTATTGCCTCTTCTTACTTCCGTATTTATGTTAATGCATTTCCCAATGATACGTAAGCAAGGTATTTCAGGTCCTTTATAGAGAAGACAGATCATAGATATTTGTAATTGATCATATATAATTTCGGTGAGGAACAATACTCTTGTATTTTATTGCTAAAAATATGGATTATTGAAAAAATAAGACATGTTATTTGGATACTTCTCTTCAACTCTGAAGTATTGTATACTTACTTGATACGAATAGTTGAAGTGGATTCTCCGAAGAGACGATGGATTATGGGAGTGTGTGACTTGAACGTGTGACTTGAACTATTGATTGGGCCATGCAGATATATGATCCGCCACGTTGGAATTCGCAATCAAACGTGTTTCCGCATCCAACCACCACGTAAGTCCCCATACATAGCAGGGATAGGCCGGTTCGCTTGAGGATAATTTTTCTATGATCATACCCAAATCATAGGCTCCGTAAGATCCCGTAGAATATCGAATAAGCGATGCGGCGTGATCCAATGTTCTATCTATTCCACTTAACTTATTTCTTTTATTTTATAGTATGGAAATGCATTCATTTCCTCTGCATCGATCCAGATCTATGAGACTATCGGAGTGAAATAGGGGATCTAAGGAAAAAAGGGGCTAGACTTTATTAGTAACAAGTAAATACTTTGTTTGTATGTAAGAAAATAAAAATGTTACGGGGATAAACACCAATCAAAAGACACGAGACAATCCAAAAAGCACTTGCTCATGATCAAATTTGTAAGCCTACTTGGATATTGAGCATTTACCTGTAAGAACGGAATTTTTTGCAATGAATAGTTGTAACTTCGGAAAATTGAATCTGAGAAATATTTTCTTACATAGATTCATTATATATGTGTGGATATGTATGAAATATAGATTTTCTATGATCTATTTCTTTCATTCCTTTGATTCTTGCTCGAGCCGGATGATGAAAAATTATCATGTCCGATTCCTTCGGGGGATGGATCCATAAGAACTAAGAATTCACCTATCCCAATAACAAAGAAACCTGACTTGAATGATCCTGTATTAAGAGCTAAATTGGCTAAAGGCATGGGGCATAATTATTATGGAGAACCCGCATGGCCAAATGATCTTTTATATATTTTTCCAGTAGTTATTCTAGGTACTATTGCATGTAACGTAGGTTTAGCGGTTCTAGAACCTTCAATGATTGGTGAACCGGCGGATCCATTTGCAACGCCTTTGGAAATATTACCTGAATGGTACTTCTTTCCCGTATTTCAAATACTCCGCACAGTACCCAATAAGTTATTGGGTGTTCTTTTAATGGTTTCAGTACCAATTGGATTATTGACAGTACCCTTTTTGGAGAATGTCAATAAATTCCAAAATCCATTTCGTCGTCCAGTAGCTACAACAGTCTTTTTGATCGGTACCACAGTAGCTCTTTGGTTAGGTATTGGAGCAACATTACCTATTGATAAATCCCTAACTTTAGGTCTTTTTTAAATTGATTCCGCCGTGAAATATCACAACATAAGTATCTAGGGAATAGTCGCTTCAAAGTGAATCTTCCCTAGATACATTAATTTTATTATACTCCATTCCGAGTGTGGATCGTGCTCAAGATTAAAAACGAATTTTCTTATCTAAAAAAGAGAAAAAAGAAAGATAACATTACAATGGATTTAAAATAAAAACTTATTTTTAGGTAAATCAATTGCGAAATGCTTCTTTAGAGTGTCCAATATCTGTTTTACATCTTCTATGCGAAAATATTCAATTCTCATAAGGTCCTCTTGACTGTTGCTCAAAAGGTCCAATAATGTATGTATATTGGACCTTTTGAGACAATTATAGGTCCTGGAAGGCAATTCTGATTGGTCAATAAAAATACATTGCAATGGAATTGCTTTTTGATTGTTTTTCTTTAGATTAGTTAATCTATCTTGAAAGGTAAAAGAGGGTAGAGTAAACCTGTTTTTATTTTCCTTGAAGTGAATGTACTCCTCCTCCGCCTGTAGAAAAGGAATAAATAAATCAATCAAATTACGAGAAGCTTCATAAAGTGCTTCCTTAGGAGTTAAACTTCCATTCGTCCATATTTCTAGAAAAAGTATCTCTTGTTTTTTATCCCCATTCCTATAAGAATAAATACTATGATTTGTATTTCGAACAGGCATGGATACAGCATCTATAGGATAACTTCCATCTTGAGAGTTATTTGTGGGTTTCATACGATATCCGCGATCTCTCTTGATTTGTAATCCAATACACAAATCAATGGGTTCCGTCAATTTAGCTATATGCTGTGTTGTGTCAACTATTTCCACAGAAGGCGGCGCGACGATATCCTGAGCGGTTACGCATCTAGGACCCCTGACACAAATGGATGCATCTCTAACTCCATAGAGATTACTTCTTAATACAATTTCTTTCAAATTTATTAAAATTTCATGTACTGATTCTTCAATACCAGCTATCGTAGAATATTCATGTGGTACCTTCTCAGATTTTGCGCGTGTGATACATGTTCCTTCTATTTCTCCTAGTAAAGCCCTTCGCATGGCAATACCTATGGTATCGGCTTGACCTTTCATAAGCGGGGACAGAATGAAACGACCATAATAAAGACACTTACTGTCTACTCTTGATTCAACACACTTCCACTGTAATGTTCGAGTGGATCCCACTACTTCTTCTCGAACCATACTAATATTATTATTAACCATACTAATATTATTATTTGATCAGATCATTAAATCATTTTTTTCTCTTGAAATCTGTTTAAGTCTTATTTCTACACACGTCTTTTTTTAGGAGGTCGACATCCATTATGTGGCATAGGTGTTACATCACGTACGAAACTTAATAGTATACCACTTCTACGAATGGCTCGTAATGCTCCATCTCTTCCGAGACCGGGGCCTTTTACCATAACTTCTGCTCGTTGCATACCCCGATCCACTACTGTATGAATAGCCATATAAGCCGCTTCTTGAGCAGCATAAGGTGTTCCTTTTCTTGGGCCTTTTAATTTAGAAGGACAAGAACCCGCGGAGGCCCAAGAAACCACCCGACCTCGTACATCTGTAACAGTTACAATGGTATTGTTGAAACTCGCTTGAACATGAATAACTCCTTTTGGTATTCTACGTCCATTTTTACGTGAACCAATTCTTGGTATGGGTTTTGTCATATTTTATTATCTCATAAATATGAGTCAGAAATATACAGAAATATACGGAGATATCTATCTCATGCTAAAACGGATCCTTTCTTTTTTTTTTTACAAAMATCCTTCCTTTAGTTTATAAAGTTCTTTTTTAGAAAGATTACCCTTGTCTTTGTTTATGTCTCGGATTGGAACAAATAACTATAATCCGTCCACGCCTGCGGATCAGTCTACATTTTTCACAAATTTTACGAACAGAAGCCCTTATTTTCATATTTAGAATTCCTTACCTTAATTCTGAATCTACTCCTTGAAAAAAAAAAAATAATAATAATAATAAAATAATAATAATAAATTTATTGGTTTTGTAACGTCGAATTGTATCCCCACGAAAGGAATATTTAAAGCATCACCTAATCGTTCAAATCTTTCTTGCGAAGTCTATAAATTATATATACGTCCTCTGGTTGAATCATAAGGACTTACTTCGATTTTCACTCTATCTCCTGGTAGTATCCGTCGCCGGATCTTCCCTGAAACATACTCCAGAATTGGATCTTCATTATCTAAACAGACTTGGAACATGCCGTTTGGAGTTGATTCAGTAATTAAACCTTCATGAATCAATTTTTGTTCTTTCATTCCAGGTAACCCCCCTGAAGTATCAACTAATAAACTAATAGAGGAAGGGTTATATAACTAACTTTTCCTCTCTATTTCACAAATAAATGGAAAGGAAGTTAGAGATAAAATTAGGATACCCGAGGGGGAGGATCAACATATATAACACAAAAGTTCTCCCCCAATTCTTTCTAGTCGAGCTTCTCGATCTGTCATTATACCCCGAGAAGTAGAAAGAATTACAATCCCCATTCCGCCTAAAATCTTAGGAATTCGTTGATAGTTGGAATAGATTCGTAGACCGGGTCGGCTGATACGCTTGAAAATAGTTCTATATGTCCCTTTTCTAGTCCTTCTATGTCGCAGGGTTGAAACCAAGAAATATTTTTGACCTTCTTGATGTTTCCGAACGTTTTCAATAAAACCCTCTTGTAGAAGTATTTTCACAATGTTTTCGGCGATATTAGTAGATGCTATTCGAACCGTTCCTTTTTTATCCATGTCAGCATTTCTTATCGAAGTTATTATATTGGCAATAGTATCCTTACCCATGAAGAACTATAATTATTGTTACCTCCTAATTTTGATATAATCAACATGTTTTTTCTTTCTTTTATTTTCATTTATATATTATTCACATTTTTATAAAGTTTATAAAGTATATGCGTGAGACACAATCTATTAATTGATCTATTTCAGATACCCTACTAGATCCTAGTCTAATCCACTAGTATTTATAATACCTCGGGAGCTAATGAAACTATTTTAGTAAAATTAAACTGTCTCAATTCCTGAGCGATCGCACCAAAAACTCGAGTTCCTTTTGGATTTCCTTTTTGATCAATAACAACTGCGGCATTGTCATCATATCGTATTATCATACCGTCGTCACGTTTGAGTTCTTTACATGTACGTACAATTACAGCCCTAATTACTTCTGATCTTTCTAGAGGCATATTGGGTACTGCTTCTTTGATTACAGCAACAATAACGTCACCAATATGAGCATATCGGTGATTACCAGCTCCTATGATTCGAATACACATCAATTTTCGAGCTCCGCTGTTATCCGCTACATTCAAAAGGGTCTGAGGTTGAATCATATCATTTTTATTTTAATCTGTTATTTCAATACAAAGAATGAAGGAAAAAAAAAAAGAAATATTATCTGTCCAGAAATAAATAAACTTGCGTTTTTCATCCTCAATACCTTTTTGTCTACTTCTATACCCCTATCCTGCAATAATGAATTGAGTTTGTATAGGCATCTTGCACGCAGCTATTTCAATAGCTGCTCTGGCTACGGTTTCCGAGATTCCGCCCATTTCATAAAGTATTCGACCCGGTTTAACAACAGATACCCAATATTCAGGGGATCCCTTCCCCGAACCCATACGTGTTTCCGTAGGTCTGACTGTAACAGGTTTGTCGGGAAATATGCGTACCCATATTTTTCCACCACGACGCACATATCGTGTCATTGCTCTCCGTCCTGCTTCTATTTGTCTAGCCGTGATCCAAGCGGGTTCAAGTGCCTGAAGAGCATATCGGCCGAAGCAAATATGTTTGCCTCGACAAGATACTCCCTTCATTCTTCCTCTATGTTGTTTACGAAATCTGGTTCTTTTGGGGTTATAGTTGATGGTTGTTTCTTAATTCCATCTCTACTGCAGAACCGGACATGAGAGTTTCTTCTCATCCAGCTCCTCGCGAATGAAATGATTCAATGCTATTCCAGATACACATGTATCTAATAAATAATACACTTAGTAATAGAGTAATGGGATTTTTTGATATTTCATTTGTTATTGTTATATAGTAAGCTGTATATACAAGATATACAGTCGAACGTATATCTTTTTTTTTATGTATATTTATAGATTCAATCACACCAAAATATATTAATTTTTAATTTCATATATTAATTTAATCCAATACCAATATACCAATAAATAAATAAATAAAGGTTCGCGGGCGAATATTGACTCTTTCTTTATTTATTCGTCGGGTTAATCCACCGCGGCCATTTAGAATAAATCAATTTGTTCTTGGTTCGTTCCGCCATCCCACCCAATGAATCATTAGGATTCGTTTTCAATAGAATCCTATACAATCACGGGTTCTGTCGTTCCCATAGCTTCGCCATTAATGGTTAGGCCTGAATTCTGCAATGGAGCCCCCAAAAAAATTTGTTCCCGTGCGGATCAATCTCCTCAGTTTCTATTAACCCCGGGCTCTTTATTATTTTATTTATATCAGTATTGATGCTTTATCACACTGCCTTTTATGAGATGATTCATAGACCATACATATTGGAATCATATATCATTGATATTTTTGTTCTCTCTTTCTATCATCTTCTATTTATCCACATCCCTCCATTTTTGTTTCACAACCGAGAATCAGATTTTTCTATATAAATATAAATGGAAATGGAAAAATTTTCAGTTGCTACAACTATATGATCGATCCAGTCATATAGTGACTGTTTCTTGGAATCTCGACAATACGAAGCAATAAGTTGGTTATTAGTTTATATAGTTACTAAGTTCATAATACATAGTAGGGGTCGGTCAATTCTTTTTGTTTTTTGAATCCCAACTAGCAACTCTAAATAAAAAAACTAACGAATCACACACTAAGCATAGCAATTAATTATACTAAATATAAATATAAATGATCAATCTAATTTTTATTCAACCTTATAGAATTGTTAATCTTTCTTTGATTTAATGGAAAAAGAATGAAACAGTTTGTAATTTTGTCTTCTATCACTGAACCAAATGGAAAGATAAATAAAGGTCCATTAGTCTTCGTCTACAAATATCCAAATTTTTATGCCTAATACTCCATAGATAGTTCGAATTGGATAGGAACAATAATCAATTTTAGCGCGAATTGTTTGTAGGGGAACCCTACCTTCTCTGATCCATTCGACACGCGCAATTTCTTTTCCGTCGATACGCCCTGCGATTTGCACTTGAATTCCTTTTGTATCTGCTTGTTCAGTTAATTCAATAGCTTTTTTCATTGCCTTTCGAAACGAAACTCTACTTTTTAATTGTAAAGCTATATATTCCGCAAGAATATTAGGTTGGCCATAAGGTTTTTCAACTTTTGTAATAGCAATGTTGAGTCTTCGGTTCACAGAATGAAATTCCTTTTGTACATTCATCTGTAATTCTTCCATTCCTCGCGTTTGGCCCTCTATTAATAAATTTTGGAATCCAATATATATTATTACTTGGGTCAAATCGATTCTTTTTTTAATTCCTATACGTGCAATTCCTTCGAAACCCAAAGATGTTTTCTTATTTTTTTGTACATATTTCTTGATACAATTCCTTATTTTTTCATCTTCCTTTAGTCCCTCATAAAAATATTTTGGTTGTTCGAACCAAAAGGAATGATGATTTTGGTTTGTACCGAGTCTGAAACCAAGTGGATTTATTTTTTGTCCCATATTTTTATTTTATATTTTTATACCATTTATAGGTAATATAAGCACTTATAATTATAAATTTATAAATGATTTTCTTCTATCCTTCAATACAATTTTGATATGACAAGTGGATCTTTTTATCGGATAACTCCGTCCTCGAGCTCTAGGTCTTAACTTTTTCACAATAGCACCCCCATTGACTTCAGCTTGACTAATAAATAAATTCACTTCCTTCAAGCCCAGGTTATGAGTAGCGTTTGATGCTGCAGAATAAACCAATTTCAAAATGGGATAAGATGCCCAATAAGGCATGAGTTCCAGTATCATAAGTGTGTCCGCATAGGAACGCCCGCGAATCTGATCAATTACTCTTCGTGCTTTGAAAACAGACATACATATATGTTGAGCTAAAACTTTTACTTCTGTACTCGAACGCGAGTTCTTTCTCCTTATCATAAGGTTATCCCCCACCAATGAATAAAAAGTGCCTTCTTTATCTACTTACTTTATTTTCTATTTTGAATTTTAGATTATATAAATTCAATTAACGACGAGATTGATTATCGTTCCTTGCATGTCTTGCGAAAGTTAGAGT